CTTTACACTATATTCATTGAAAAATAGAATAAAAAACAATAAACTCTTTCCTTTCATTCTTTTTCTCTTAAAAAAAAAAAATGAGCAATTCTCAATTCTATAGGGTTGAATAAAAATTTGATTGATCAGTTTATATAATTGCTATGCTTAGTGTGTGACTCGTTGGTTTTTTTTTAGAGGATAGGATTCAAAAAAAAATGGACCGACCCCTACTATGAACTAATAACTATAGAACTAATAACCAACTCATTGCTTCGCATTATCTGGATACAAAAAACCAGTCAAGATATGATATATTGGTCATATCATTGTAGCAGCTGAATTTTTTTTGCATAAACAAAAGAAAAACCAATCTTATTTTGATAGAAAAGTATGCAGATAAATGGAAGGGTGAGAGAAAGAAAGAAAAAGAATATCAATGATATATCAACCATTCCAATATATGTAAGGTTTATGAGTCATCTCAGAAAAGGCAGTGTTAGAACGCATCAATACTGATTCACCCATAACTAGATAAATCTGTTCATAAAAATAATCAAGAGCCTCGAGCCAATAAAGACTGAGAAGATTGACTCAAGAACAAATTTCATGAGAGCTCCATTGTAGAATTCAAACCTAACCATTAATTGAGAAGCGATGGGAACGACGGAACCTATGAATACAGAGGATTCTATTGAAAAACGAATCCTAATAATTTAATTCATTGGGTGGGATGGCGGAACGAACCGAGGCCAATTCATTTATTCCGAAAAATTATGAGCTAACCCTACAACGGAAATAGATATTGAAAGAGTAAATATTCGCCCGCGAAGGTTTTTATTAGATTAGTCAATCTTGTTTGATCCAATATGATAAAAGACAAAACAAAAAAATGATTCGTTATAAAAAAAAGACATTATGTATATTATTTAAAAAGAAAAAAATAAATTATCTAGAAATAAACTAAAATACATGTTTAAGTAGATATCCAAACAAGATATAGAAATTTCTAATAGATTAGATGAAATCTCAAAAAAGAATCAAAAATTCAGTATATTTTCATTAAATTTGAATCCTTTAATTCGCGAGGAGCCGGATGAGAAGAAACTCTCATGTCCGGTTTTGTAGTAGAGATGGAATTGAAAAAGAAGCATCAACTATAACCCCAAAAGAACCAGATTTCGTAAACAACATAGAGGAAGAATGAAAGGGATATCTTATCGAGGCAATCGTATTTCTTTCGGTAAATATGCTCTTCAGGCACTTGAACCGACTTGGATCACATCTAGACAAATAGAAGCAGGGCGACGAGCAATGACACGAAATGTGCGGCGTGGTGGAAAAATATGGGTACGTATATTTCCAGACAAACCAGTTACAGTAAGACCTACAGAAACACGTATGGGTTCGGGTAAAGGATCCCCCGAATATTGGGTAGCTGTCGTTAAACCAGGTAGAATACTTTATGAAATGGGTGGAGTAGCAGAAAATATAGCCAGAAAGGCTATTTCAATAGCGGCCTCAAAAATGCCTATACGAACTCAATTCATTATTTCGGGATAAATAAGAACGTAGAGCCAAAGAAAAAAGTCTTGGGGATAAAAAAAATGGCAGGTTTCTTTTTTTTGGACAAACAATATTTCTTTTTTTTCCTTCACTCTTTGCTTTGCATTGAAAGAACAGATTACAAAATGATATGATTCAACCTCAAACCCATTTGAATGTAGCGGATAACAGCGGGGCTCGAGAATTAATGTGTATTCGAATCATCGGAGCTAGTAATCGCCGATATGCTCATATCGGTGACATTATTGTTGCTGTGATCAAGGAAGCATTACCAAACACACCTCTAGAAAGATCAGAAGTGATCAGAGCTGTAATTGTACGCACTTGTAAAGAACTTAAACGTGACAACGGTATGATAATACGATATGATGACAATGCTGCAGTTGTTATTGATCAAGAAGGAAATCCAAAAGGAACTCGAGTTTTTGGTGCGATTGCCCGAGAGTTGAGACAGTTAAGTTTCACTAAAATAGTTTCATTAGCTCCTGAGGTATTATAAGATGATAGTTCTATTATACATATTATTTGTATGAAATTAGATTGTATCTCACGCATATACCTTATATTTAACATAATTAAAGAATTTTGAAATACTATGTTAAAAGAAATATAAAATATTTTTTTTAAATGGAAATAAAAACATGTTGATTATATCAAAAATGGAGGAAAGAGTAATTAAAGTTTATCATGGGTAGGGACACTATTGCTGACATAATAACTTCTATACGAAATGCCGACATGAATAGAAAAGGGACGGTTCGAATAGCATCTACTAAGATCACCGAAAACATTGTTAAAATACTTTTACAAGAAGGTTTTATCGAAAACGTGAGAAAACATCAGGAAAACAACAAATATTTTTTTGTTTTAACCCTACGACATAGAAGGAATAGGAAAGGACCATCTAGAACTATTTTAAATTTAAAACGGATTAGTAGACCTGGCCTACGAATCT